TTGCGATGATTTTTTTCAACAAATCATAAAGATATTGGAACATTATATATAATTTTTGGGGTTTGATGTGGAATAGTAGGGACGGGGCTTTCTCTTTTAATTCGATTAGAATTAGGAACAGCGGGAGTTTTACTAGATAATCATTTTTTTAATGTAGTAGTAACTGCACATGCATTTGTTATAATTTTTTTTATGGTGATACCTATTATAATTGGAGGCTTTGGTAATTGGATGGTACCCTTGTTAATTGGAGCTCCGGATATAAGTTTTCCTCGAATAAATAATATAAGGTTTTGATTACTTCCCCCTTCATTTCTTTTACTAATTTGCTCTAGTATAGTAGAGGGTGGGGCGGGAACTGGGTGAACAGTTTACCCCCCTTTAAGAGGGCCATTAGGTCATGCTGGGGCATCTGTGGATTTAGCTATTTTCTCATTACATTTAGCAGGGATGTCTTCTATTTTAGGTGCTATTAATTTCATTACTACAATTTTTAATATACGGTCACCTGGGATGAGAATAGAACGTTTAAGATTATTTGTTTGATCAATTTTAGTTACTGTGTTTTTACTTTTATTATCTTTACCTGTTTTAGCGGGGGCAATTACTATACTTTTAACTGATCGAAACTTTAATACAAGGTTTTTTGACCCTGCGGGAGGGGGTGATCCTATTTTATATCAACATCTTTTTTGATTTTTTGGTCATCCCGAAGTTTATATTTTAATTTTACCTGGATTTGGTATTATTTCTCATATTATTGGAAATTTTACTGTAAAACAGCCCTTTGGTACATTAGGGATAATTTATGCTATAATTTCAATTGGGGTGTTGGGATTTATTGTTTGGGCTCACCATATATTTACTGTTGGTATGGATGTAGATACACGTGCTTATTTTACAGCTGCTACAATAGTAATTGCTGTTCCTACTGGTATTAAAGTTTTTAGATGATTAATAACCTTATATGGATCAAATACTTCTTTCAATGGTTCTATATACTGAGTAATAGGGTTTATTTTTTTATTTACTTTAGGAGGTTTAACTGGAATTGTTCTTTCAAATTCGTCTCTTGATATTGTTTTACATGATACTTATTATGTAGTAGCTCATTTTCATTATGTTCTATCAATGGGGGCGGTGTTTGCTATTTTTGCGGGGTTTGTTTACTGATTCCCAGTAATAACTGGACTGGTATTACATGATCGTTGAGCTAAAGCTCATTTTATTATTATGTTTACTGCTGTAAATTTAACCTTTTTTCCTCAACATTTTTTAGGTTTATCAGGAATACCTCGGCGATACTCAGATTACCCAGATAGATATTATATATGAAATCAGGTTTCGTCTTATGGCTCTTTAATATCAGTGTTTGGAGTAGTAATTTTTGTGTTTATATTATGAGAAGCTTTCTTAGCCCAGCGAAGGGTTTTATTCACAGAAAGAGCTACTTACTCACGAGAATGAGATTACTACCTTCCTCCAGATTTTCATAGAAATTTAGAAACAACTGTTGGTGTAAAATCTTTTTGAAAATCAAGTACTGTAGTACACTTCACTTACAATGAAAAGGTCACTTATATGGATTTTTATAAAAATGGTGAATTAAAAATTTTTTTAAAATTTCTGATGAGTAATTTAAATTTAAAAATGTTACTTACCTTTTGCATAATGGCTTAACTAATTGCTATGATATTCAATTGTCCCGAAGTTAAAAGATCTAACTAACAATTTTTTTAGAATATATAATATTATGTTTCAAAATAATAATTAAATGTTTTTTTAGGGGTGAAAGGCTTGTCAATTTTAACGATATCTGGATTGGTTTAAAATGTATTTAGTACAGACTAAATGTTGATATTAAAAATGTTAAGATTTTTAATTTACAGTAATTATAATGCTTTAGATTTAGGGGTAATTCTCTATTATTACAAAAAATTAAATAATTAATCCAAATTTCTGTCTATTAAAACCATATAATTTAAATTTTTTTAAAAATTAATAATGTTAAGATTAGTATATATTTAACTATTGGTAAAGGAACTCGGCAAATTTTTCCCTCAACTGTTTATCAAAAACATAGCTTTGTGAATTAATACAAAGTGGTGCCTGCCCGGTGAAACTTTAACGGCCGCAGTACTTTGACTGTGCTAAGGTAGCATAATCATTTGGCTTTTAATTGGGGTCTTGTATGAAGGAAGAATGGGGTAATACTGTCTCTACTAAATTTAATAAAAGTTGCTAATAAGGTGAAAATACCTTAAAAAATATACTAGACGAGAAGACCCTAGGAGTTTAATATATATTTTGTTGGGGCGACACAACAACATTTAACTTGTTGAATTATACTTATATATCGGATATTTCATATAAATATAAGCTACCCTAGGGATAACAGCATAATTTATTAAGTTTGTGACCTCGATGTTGGACTAGGGTAATTTTATTATTAAAAATAATAAAAGGTAGTTCTGTTCGAACTTATTTCCCTACATGATCTGAGTTCAGACCGGCGAAAGCCAGGTCAGTTTCTATCTTTTTTGATTATATTATTAGTACGAAAGGACCATAATATTATAAATAATTTGTTTTTAACTTGGCAGAAAAATGCGCTTGATTTAGGGTCAATTTATAAAAAAATTTTAGTTATCTAAAATAGTTTATAAAAATACTAACTTTGGAAGTTAATGATCGAGTATTCTCGTTTTTGGGGAATATACTTTATATAGAAGAATTGATTTGCAATCAATAAGAGATTACCTATTTCCATTGGAAGTTATATTTATTATAATATTAACATTTGTATCTTCTATATTTATGTTAGTTGGTAACCCAATAATAATTGGGGTATTATTATTAATTTTGAGATTGTTTATAGTAGGTCAAATTGGGTATATTATTGGAAGTTGGTATGCATATATTTTGTTTTTAGTATATGTTGGGGGTTTACTTGTAATATTTATTTATATTTGTATAATTAGGAGTAATTTACAATTAACAGGGGTGTTAAGTTTAAGAGGGTTAGGTACTATAATAATTATTATAAGTGTAGTTGGTCAATATGTAAATAATCATAAAATATTAACTCATGTTGAGATATTAAGAGGTGTAAATTTTCCTTTAAGGCTACTTTTAATATTAGGAGTATATTTACTTATTTGTTTTTTATCTGTAATTAGAATTATTTTAAGAGGCGGTACATCTATCAATATTGAAAATAATTAATATAATTAATCGATTTACGTTAAGTCTTGGGTTATCATGTTTACTTTTTGGATTCGCTTCATTTAGGTATTTATGAAGTGTTGAAACCAAGTTAATTGAGGTAAGATTATTTGGGTTATCTAGTTTGGATTTTTCTATTCTAATTGTTATAGATAGAATTAGACTTAGATTTGGATATGTAGTATTATTAATTTCTAGATGTGTTTTTTGGTTTGCATCTACATACATAAAAGAAGATCCATTTTTTAATCGATTTATTTTAGTTTTATTAGGGTTTGTTATTTCAATAATAATACTAATTTTTGCTGGATCTATTTTAATGATTTTATTAGGTTGAGATGGATTAGGAATTACATCATTTGTATTAATTATTTACTATCAAAATAAAGAAGCTGTATCCTCTGGGTTTTTAACTTTAATCGTAAATCGTTTAGGGGATGTATTAATTGTTTCAAGTATTTTTTTTATAGTTATTGCTGGCTACTTAAGAGTATTTCCTTTAAGCGCTTCAATATTAGTTGTTATTATAATTTTAGTGTTTGCAAGACTTACAAAAAGAGCTCAGTACCCATTTAGTCCTTGGTTGCCAGCTGCTATAGCGGCCCCAACTCCTGTTAGGGCTTTAGTCCACTCTTCAACACTTGTTACAGCTGGGGTTTATCTTGTAATTCGTTTAAGTATAACTATTAAGCTCCAAAGTGAATTGAGGGGTCTTTTATGTTTTGTAGGAAGAGTAACATGTTTATTAGGGGGTATAGCTGCTATTTGAGAAACTGATATTAAAAAAATAATTGCTCTTTCAACTTTAAGGCAATTAGGTGTAATAATGTTTAGTTTAAGTCTTAATTATCCATTTATGGCTTTATTTCATTTGTATACGCATGCTATATTTAAAGCTTTATTGTTTTTGGTTGCTGGTGTAATTTTATTAATAAGTTTTGGGGTCCAAGATTTACGGTTATTGGGGGGTGTAATAATTCAAAATCCAATTTTGATTGTTTTTTATAATATTAGAAGATTGTGTTTGGTGGGGGCACCTTTTATGAGGGCGTTTTACACAAAACATTGCATTTTAGAGTTAATGCTTATATCAAATGTTAATATGTTTTCTGTTATTACTATAGGAGTTGCAACTTTAAGAACAGCTGTTTATGTAACTCGAAGGTTAAAAGTTTTGTGCTGAAGAAAAGTGATTATTAATATTAGAAGAAGTGTGAGTAGTTTAAAATTTTTTTTTCCTTTAAGAATTTTAGGTTTTATGGGAATTATTAGAGGTAAAATGTTTAGTTTACTGAATAGTTCGGTTGTAGAATTACTATTTTTACCAAATTTTTGGATAAGAGTTATTAATATTGTAACAATATTAGGGGTTGGTTTAGGTTTTATGTTGCGAAAAACTATGAAATCATGAATTATGTCAACTTTATTTTTTTCAAGCCCAGGACTAGTAAAATTAACTAAGCCTTTTAGAAAATTTTCAGAAAATTTAAAAAATTTAGATTATGGGTGATTGGAGCCTATAGGTTATTTTTATCCTAGAGGATACTTAACTTCAAAAAGTATATATAATATATTTTTATGGCCCTGGTTGGGAATAGGAGGTATATTACGGGGTGGAGTCTCTATAATATTATTGTTATATATATGTTATCTATTATTATAAATATTATTACTTGCTTATGTGTTTTATTATCTGTTGCTTATTTTACATTATTAGAACGAAAAGTTCTTGGTTATATCCAAATTCGGAAAGGTCCTAATAAAGTAGGGGTATTTGGTGTTTTTCAACCATTGGCTGATGCTTTAAAATTATTTATAAAAGAAAAAGTTAATTTAGTAAGGAGTAACAGAATTGTATTTTATGTTACTCCGGTAATTGGGTTTATACTAGGATTATTAATTTGATTTTTATACCCTAGTCATTGGGCTATTAATTTTGTGGTTTGGGGGGTTCTTTGTTTTTTTTGTATTTCATCTTTAAATGTCTATATTACTATAATAGCGGGGTGAGGTTCAAATTCAAAGTATGCATTTTTAGGTGCAATTCGAGCAGCAGCGCAAACTATTTCATATGAGGTTATAATAATTTTAGTATTAATTTTTCCAATTACTATACTTTCTGCTTTTTGTTGGAATAAAGCTTTAAGTTCTTTTCCAAGGGTTTTTTTATTTTATCCAGTTATAATTATTTGGTTTACTAGAAGTTTAGCTGAAACTAATCGGGCGCCTTTTGATTTTGCTGAGGGGGAGTCTGAGTTAGTCTCAGGGTTCAATATTGAGTATCAGGGTGGGTTATTTGCACTTTTATTTTTAGCTGAATATATAAGTATTATTTTTATTTCTATAGCAAGAGTTGTGTGGTTTTTGGGGGGGGCTAGATATTTAATTTATATTATATTAATTTTATTGATTTCGGGGGGGTTTTTGTTTTGTCGAAGAGCATACCCTCGTTATCGATATGATTTATTAATATTGTTATGTTGAAAGTGTTTTCTTCCTTTTTCTTTAAGTGTTTTAATACTGAGGGTAATAATATTAATAATTTAATTATGGAGCTAAAAATAATTTTTGTTTTATTATTGATTTGTATAGTCCAGGCTTTTATTTTTAACAGGGCTCATATTATGGCTTTATTACTTTTGTTAGAATCAATAATACTAATTTTAATGTGTTATTTTTTTTTTATTTTAATTGAATTAGGAAGTGACCCATTTATATTTTTGTTAATATTAACATTGGGGGCTTGCGAGGCTGCTTTAGGTTTATCTGTATTAGTTAGATTAATACGTTTTCATGGTAATGATCAGTTAAGATCAGTTTTAAGGGTAAAATGATTTGCGAAAATTACCTATAATTAAAGAATTAACAGATTTACCAAGTCCTATTAGGTTTTCTATTTGATGAAATGGGGGCTCTATTTTAGGTATTATACTGGGTGTACAGTTAGTAACTGGTATTTTTTTATCTATACACTATACAGCCGACATAGAATCTACATTCTATTCAGTTGTTCATATTATGCGAGATATTCCGGGTGGGTGGTGATTTCGTTTAATTCATGCTAATGGGGCTTCTTTTTTTTTTATTTTTCTGTACCTTCATATTGGCCGCGGAATTTACTATCAAAGATACTTAACTCAAACTCGAACTTGAATAGTTGGGAGTTCCATTTTTTTATTGTGTATGGGTACTGCATTTTTAGGTTATGTTTTACCTTGAGGTCAAATATCTTTTTGGGGGGCAACTGTTATTACTAATCTTCTATCAGCCATCCCTTATTTTGGTCCTAGAATAGTTGAGTGAGTGTGAGGTGGATTTTCTGTGGGTCAACCCACGTTGAATCGGTTTTTTTCTCTACATTTTGTGTTACCATTTTTAATTAGGGGTATGGCTGTACTTCATTTAATATTCTTACATGAAAAAGGTTCTACTAACCCTTTAGGAGATTTAAATCACATTAATAAGATTCCTTTTCATCCTTATTACAGGTGAAAAGATGTTGTGGGGGGGGTAATAGTTTTGTTTATATTATTAATGGTTTGTTTTTTTTTACCTAGAGTTTTAAGGGACCCTGAAAATTATATAATAGCGAATCCTATAGTTACTCCTGTTCATATCCAGCCTGAGTGATATTTTTTATTTGCTTATGCTATTTTACGATCAATTCCTTCTAAGTTAGGGGGAGTCATTGCCTTAGCTTTTTCTGTTTTAGTATTATATTTTTTACCATTAGGTCTTGTAAAATGATCTGTCCCTGTTAGTTTTAATTTAATATATCAAGTTCTTTTTTGAAGAATAGTAACTACATTTCTTTTATTAACTTGATTGGGGGCTTGCCCTATTGAGGAGCCATATTTCTCTTTATCCCAGCCTATAACAGTTTTTTTCTTTATTTCTTTCATTTTATTATTAGTTTGTCCGTGATTTCGTTTTAAAAGTTTATATAGTAGTTGTTTATCTAGTTTAAAAAAAATATTTATTTGTCAAGTAAAAGATACAGTGTGATAGAGTGATAATTTAAGTAAAATGTTAAATTGCAAATTTAAAAATGTGTGTCTCATTCTTTAAAAGGTAGCTTAAATTTAAAGCAAAGCTTTGAAGGGGCTTTTATGGACACCCTCTTTTAAATGAGGACTTGAGGTCAATTTAATTTAGTAGATCCTGGGGCTCCAGTTCAATCTGAAATATTATTATTCCATGATCATGCTATAATCTTGTTGGTGGGTATTTTTGTTTTAGTCGTTTTGGTAGGAGGTAAATTTTGTTTTAATAAAGTTTCTTCTCGATTAGTTCATGAAGCTCAAACTTTAGAAATTATTTGAACAATTGTTCCTGCTTTACTTTTAATTTGATTAGCTTTACCAAGTTTACGTTTACTTTATCTTTTGGATGAGCAGGGAAGGGATGGGGTTGTTTTAAAAGCTACGGGACATCAGTGGTATTGAAGATACGAAATTCCGGCTTTAGGTTTAGACAGATTTGATTCATATATAATTCAAAGGGAAGATTTAAGAGGGGGAGAGTTTCGTCTTTTAGAGGTAGACCATCGACCACAAGTTCCTCTAGGGATAGCTTCTTCTGTAATTAGAACATCTTCTGATGTTATTCATGCTTGAGCATTACCTTCAATGGGAGTGAAAATGGATGCTGTTCCTGGACGTTTAAATAGAATAGGAATATTTCCTGAATATAGAGGGGTTTTTTACGGACAGTGTTCTGAAATTTGTGGGGCTAACCATTCTTTTATACCTATTGTATTAGAAGTTGTTAAAATCGAAGATTTTATTAAAGGTTATTTTGATGGCTGATTTAGGCGGTAAATTGTAAATTTATATATGGATAATCCTCAGATTTATAATTTAACTAAAATATAATCCTTCAAAGCTTAAAATAGATATTATCTTGAATCTGATTTAATTTAGTATATTAGTATATCTACCTTCCAAGTAGAAGGTCTTAAGAGAATTCACTATATAAGTTATGTAAACTAAAGGTTTGTGGAGCCTTAAAAATCTTGTATTGTAGTGTAGGAACATATATGTACACTATAATAGTGATAGTGCACTCCATCTAACCTAGATAGGGTGTAGTTAACCCTCTACGTCGATGTGCTCGGGCGCTTAATTGGGGCGGTTTTTACCCCCCCCCATTAGATATTGCTCTGATACGTTGAGTACTGATAAACTCCAGGGGTAGCTATAAGTAGGTCCACCCACCCTCCCAGGGGCTTTTATATGTTACGCTACCCATAACTAGATAGGGTATAGTATATATTAGCGTGTTCTTTAAAGGGTAACCTCCTAGAAACTCAAATCTTCTTGTGCAAAACACCTTTTAAAGTGATGAGTAGAAGAAACTTATAGTAGGCTCTTAAAGCCTATGCATTATGTCTGCCACAACTCATAAACGAAGGTTGGGTTGGTTAAGTTTTTTTGGATGGAGGGTTTAAAAATAGTAATTATTTGATAATTACTTGAATTTAGAGTTATATAAAATAATAGTAAAAAAAGAGTATATGTAAGAAAAATAGTTAAGCCAGCTGATGGTCTAAGTTGAGGCATTTTAAGTAAAAAAAATCTTTTAATTAACAGTTAAATGCTTATTCAAGCTCTACTTAAATGGGTGCTCTGAAGCATATAATCTAACTAATAATGTAAAAATATAGGCTTGAATAAAGCATACAAATACTTCAAATAATATATACCCAATTATAATTAAGTTTAATAAAATTACCGACGATATTGGAAGAGAAGAGCTCAAAACATTTGCAATTAATGATAAAACAATGTGTCCGGCACTAATATTGGCTACAAGCCGAACTGTTAAAGTTAAAGGTCGGATTAAAATACTAATTGTTTCAATAATAATTAGAAATGGAATTAAAACTATAGGAGCTCCGGACGGTGCTAAATGGGCAATTACCTGTTTTGGGGAAGTAAAAAATCCGGACACTAAAAGTAGTAACCACAAAATAAGTGCTAATGATCTATTAAATCATAGGCTTGATGTTACACCATAAACATAAGGGGTTAAACCAATTAAATTATTAAAAATTAAGAATAGCATTAATCCCCTTAACAAAAGTTTTAAAGGATTTAATGGTTGCCTACCCTTTCAAAAAGTAGAAATCCGTGTTAAAAATATAGTTGATAAATTCCAAATTCACCTAAAATTTACCCTAAATCTGACGATTAATAAAATTGAAATAAGTCAGGATCACAAACTAGAAGTGCCATCTAAAGAGGAAAATAGGTCTGTTATCATTTATAAAGGAGATAATTCTCGTTACTAAGGCCGAAACTTAGGGCATATTGCTTCTTTACATATTTTAGGGGTATCCGTCTTTACCTTGAAAAAGTAATGTATTACTATACTACTAAAACAGAGGCAGCTTCAGCTACCTCTACTATGTTACGACTTATCTCATTTAAATAAAGAGAGTGACGGGCGATTTGTACACTGAACTTTTTAAATTCAAAATTTAAATAAAATTAAATTTACTTTCAAGTCCAGCTTCAACTTAAATTAATTTGGCTTTCGAAATCTTAGTTATTGTAACTCGCCAGTAACTTATTTGTTTACTGCACCATGATCTGTCATTTTGTATAAACCTTTTGAATATACTTTATGAATATTCTGATGACGACGGTATACAAATTATAAAAATAAGAGAAGCTTCTTGGTGGTTATCTATTATTTGGTAAGTTCCCCTGAAGTTAAACTCAGCCGCCATATTCTTTAAGTTTCTATCATATGATATTAGTGCTTATTTAAAAATTGTGTATAGAATAGTAGGGTATCTAATCCTAGTTTTTGTTCTAGATTAAAATTATTTAATTAAGGAAATTTACACATTTTACCGTCGTAGTTAAAAAAAATATATATTTAAATAATTCATAAACAAAGCCATAGTATGACCGCGGCTGCTGGCACCATGTTGGCCACTTCAATATTTTAGCTAAGTAGTATTTTTACTATAAATTAAGTTTTTTGGCTGGCAGTAATCTATAAAAGCCATGACCACCTTAATAATTTTTATGTTCCATCAGAATAAAGTGGTTCCTCAGGGGTCCCCCATTTTCGGGTTATGAGCCCGATAGCTTAGTTAGCTTACCTAAGGAAAAACTTATTCAATCAATAGCTCCTTGGTACCATTCATAAAATAAGCCAATTATTAAAATAAGTAAAAACCCCAGAAAAATTGTTATTGTTGTTATTGTTGTAAATGAAGAAAATATTCCCAAGATTGGGAATAGCAAGGAAACCTCAATATCAAAAATTAAAAATAATACTACTAATACAAAAAACCGAGTCGAGAATGGGGTTCGTATACTTCTTAAAGGATCAAATCCACATTCAAAAGCAGAATTTTTGTCTAAACAATAACTTGAAGAGGATCAAGCTACTAGTAAATAAATAATTAATAGAAGTATAGCTACAAAAATTACAAGTATTAAATGTTTATACATAAAAGTGGTTTCACTTTAAGGTGTATCACCATTAAAGATTTTCAAAATCAATATAAATTAAAAATTAAGGAGTATAATTAAGGCTGCTAACTTTGATTTGGGAATATTCCATCCTTATATGATTTGTCTAGTATATATTGGGTTAGCTTTGTTATTTTTGGCAAATTGGGAAGTAAGTTTAGTAGGGTTTGTTTTTATATTATTATTAAGTTTGACTTTAATAAACCAGAGGTTTTCCTACGGAGAAGTTATAATATTTATAAGTGATAATATTTCAAGATTAATAGTAGCTTTATCTGTATTACTATGTTTTTTAGCTCTTTTATGTTCATCTAACTTTAAAGATCCTTTATTTGTAATATTAATTCAATCTTTACTAATTGTGTTAATTTTAGCTTTTAATATTAATAGATTAATCTTTTTTTACATTTTTTTTGAAATTTCCCTTATCCCAACATTAATATTAATTATTGGATGAGGTTATCAGCCTGAACGTTTGCAAGCAGGTACATATATAATAATTTACACGGTAGCTGCTTCGTTACCTTTATTAGTATTTATAATTTATTATGGAATAAGGTTTTTTAGGTTTAATGTGTTTTTAATAAAATGCAATTTAATTAATATTTATAGGATTTGAATGGTTTTTGCAATAGTTACAGCATTTTTGGTAAAGCTTCCTATATACATATACCATTTGTGGCTACCTAAAGCACATGTTGAAGCTCCGTTGGCGGGGTCTATAATTTTAGCTGGTATTTTACTAAAATTAGGTGGATATGGTTTATTATTAATATTAAAAAGGTTTGAACTTGAGTTAATTAGGGGAATTACTATTTTTTTAGTGATACTGAGTTTATGGGGGGGTGTTTTAGCATCCTTTATATGTTTACAACAAAGTGATTTAAAAGCGTTTGTTGCCTATTCTTCGGTGGCTCATATAAGTTTAGTGGTGGCAGGGGCTTTAATTAATACCAGCTGAGGTATTTTAGGAGTAAAAATTATTATAGTTGCCCATGGTTTTACTTCGCCTGCTCTCTTTTTTTTGGCTTATATTTCATATTTAAAGTCTTCTAGGCGAAGATTATTACATTCTGGTGGTTTATTAGTATTTTTTCCATTCCTTAGATTAATATGGTTTTTAGGGCTTAGGGTAAACATAGCTGCCCCACCAACTTTAAATTTAGTAGGGGAATTAATAATAATACCTGTAATATGAATGTTGGGTTGATGTGCTGCTGGGCTTATAATAGTATTAATGTTATTTAGAGCTATTTATAATATATATTTATATACTTTAAGAAACCATGGGGGTCAAAATAACTTAATTATTGCGGGGGGTCAAATAAAAAGTTCTGAATACTTAGGGTTATTATTACATGGGTTTCCTTTATTATTATTATTTAGACTTTCTCAGTTTAGTGCTTTAGTAGAATTCTACTACCTAATAATTTTTTTTTGGTTTACAAAACCAATGTTTTAAATAAACTAAATAGGCATGAGCCTCATCAATAAATACTAATAAATAAGAATAGTCATACAACATCAACAAAATGTCAGTATCATGCGGCAGCTAAAAATCCAACATGGTGAGAAGAACTAAAATGATTAAAAATAGTTCGAATTAAACATGTTAGAATAAATGTTGCCCCAACGGCTACATGTAACCCATGAAACCCTGTTGCAATAAAAAAGGTTCTTCCATAAACTCTATCAGCAATTGAAAAGGCGGTTTCTGTATATTCGCCGTACTGAAGATACAAGAAATAGATACCTAAAGCTACAGTTAAAACTAAGGCTTGGACTCTTTGATTATATTTCTGCTCTTCAATTCTATGGTGGGCTCATGTAATTGTTACACCTGATAATAGTAGTACGGCTGTATTTAATAAAGGTACTTGAAAAGCTTGGAGTGTTGAAATACCGGAGGGAGGTCACACAGCCCCTACTTCTACTGCGGGGGATAAACTTCTGTGGAAATAAGCTCAAAAAAAGGCAAAAAAAAAACAAACCTCAGATACAATAAAAAGTAAAACTCCGATTTTTAACCCACTAACAACGTTAGAAGTGTGGAATCCTTGAAATGTCGCTTCACGGGTAATATCACGTCACCATAAATAAGCTACTATAGCTGTAAGAATTAAACCATAAATAATTAAATTATGATTTTTTAGTCGAATAAATATAATTGTACCAATTGGTAAACATGTAATAGCTAGTGATCCTAAAAGTGGTCAAGGGCTATACTCGACAAGATGAAATGGTGTTTTTGTCATTAATGGTATAAAATATTATAAATATATAATAACATATATTTATAGCAGCCGCCGGCGGTACGGGTATCATTGATGTTGATATATTCAAGTTAATCTTGCTGCTATTTGAGGTTTTTAATTATATGGTTTAGGGGTTTTATGTTTTTAAGACCTATTATTTCTATTAGAGCTACCAATTGGCTCTTTTTTTGAGTTGGGATAGAAATGGGTGTTCTAAGATTATTACCCATCATTTATAATCATGGAACATTATTAGTTAGTGAGTCTTCTATAAAGTATTTTTTAGTTCAATCTGTAGCAAGAATTTTAATGTTTTTTGGTGGGGTGATGATTTTTATATTGTTAACATTTGGTTGATTAAGTGAGAGTTTTATATTTATTAGTTTGCTATTAAAAATAGGGTTATTCCCATTACATTTTTGAGTTATTCCTGTATTAAGAGGGCTATGATACCCTCAAATTGGGTTAATTTTAATTCCTTTAAAAGTCCCCCCCCTGGCTCTAATTAATTATATTAGGTTTAATGATATAATCATAATTATTTTCTATTTAGCAGCTGTTTTTTCTATATGGGGTGGTGGTCTGTTAGGAAATAATTTATCTAATATTCGTGGAATAATTAGTGCATCTTCAATCGCTCATACCGGTTGATTAATTATTAGTATTTATGTTGGTAAAATATGGTGTTATTATTTAGTATATTCATTTGTTTTAATTTTAACATTAAGGTTTATTTGAATTAATAATTATTTGATAAGGGGGTTGCTAGTTTTAAGTTTGAGAGGACTCCCCCCATTTATTATATTCTCAATAAAATACTTAGTAGTGTGGGGGCTGGTTATAGATGGGTTTTCGGTTTTGAGTTTGTTGGTTGTAGTTTTAAGTGCTGTTGTTAGTTTAAATTTCTATTTAAAATCTAGATATTCTTTTATATTAAATAAAAAAAAAGGGGGCTTAAATGTTGGGGTAATATTTATGACAATAAATTTAATTGGAGGTTTAATTTTATTAATATACATTTAGTTTTTTATGGCTGAGTATAAGCGATAGATTTTTAATCTATTGAGGAATAATTTCT